AAACATTAGTACGAGTTTCGCGACTCCGCCTTTGTTATTGGTAGTGGAATGAGTAAGGTTGCAGCTACCCCGTCCTCCTTTCTTTAGGAGGAAAAAGATTCAGTCCTTTCCCTTATTTCTCACTCTATCATTTCATCGATTAGCCTGTGTTACGCGTCTCAGTGACAATCCTAATTGCCCGATTGAGGATTCAACTGCGCCAAGAGAGGCTACATCGACGCGCATTCTCCTCCCATTTCTCCTCCGATTTGAGTTCCATTCAGCCGAGCAAGCCTACTGCGGAACTCGCCCTTTTCCTTTAATCATTCTTGTCCCAGAACTCTTGCTCCCCCGAGTAAGCCGCCTACTTCTGCTTCTCCATCTTCAGTTGCTTCTCTATCTTCATTATCTACCACCCTTCGTAGGTATCCCAACACTCATTGTCCCCTGAGTGTGCGAATCTGATTGAATAAGGTCTCAACTGCCCACTCTGAGCCCTTTCTTGCTCCGCCGCTAAGAGCTCTTCATAGCGTTCCCAATCCCTTTCCGTCTGCTCGTGCTCGTTGTCGAGCTTCAGAACTATAGGTAGGCCCTTGCCCGACATGGTGGGCGTCTCCTCATATTCAGGTATTCCTTCGAAGGACATCTCCAGGGGCCAGGTGGCGTAGTCCCCTAGGTTGGGGTCCTGGCTCCGCCATACATTCAGTAAGTGAATGTTTTTAGGGCGGCCTAATAGTTGGAGCTGCCACGAGATCTTTTCCTCCTCCTCCGGGCTGAAGCGCGTTTCAACCCTATTGCAACTGAGATTATTATTCGTAAAGAGATTGAAGGTCCGCCTCCCCTCGTCTTGGTTCTTTTCGTCCACCCTTGGACGCCGAGGCTTTTTCAATGGAATTACAGCGAAGTCGAGTATGGACAGAGAGGGTAGCTCCTTTTCGTCGAAAGCTTTGAAGCAGTAGCTTTGCCACTCTCTGCGCATGTTCAATAAGATTGCGGATCGATAGAAATTTCGATTTCCGATCACTTTTTCTAAGCGAACTGCCTTGTACTCCAGGCACTGCCCTTGCTTTGTGTACAAAATCCCTTTTAAGGACTCGTAATCAGTAACAAGAGTTTCTCCATTTCTCAGGGCGAAGCCCATGTATCGATCCATGCACATCTTGTGAAAGCTTCGTTTTTTTGGATCTAGGTCGTCTGGAATGAAGTATCCTTCGGAATCCCTATAGTCAAGGCCAAGATCATTGGGTGTCGTACTAAAGAAGGCGTAGGGGGAATAACAGACTCGCCTTCTGACGCAGCCCCACAAGGTGGCAATGAGTCTTCCCTCGTCCAGATCCGGTATTTGGGAGGAGAATCGCAGCCGGATGAACCTGGATCTAAAGGGGTTCGGATCTATGCCGTCAGCGCTAGCTTCCAGGGAAGTGGCAACCACTACGAGAGGTGGATTTCCCTTTTTATGAAAGATCCGGGGACTGCCTTCAAAGACGATCAAGGGTTGGTCTGGGTATTCCTCCAGGACGCAGAGATCGAAGTGCTGATTTCCCTCACTAAGAGCCTCTTCCACTCGGGAGCTGGTGGTAAATAGGATCCTGAGTACGGGAGATAGCAGATAGAAGAGGAGTCTTCTTTGGGTTTTTGGCACCCCATAAAGAAAGAGTTTTGGCCATTATCGGCCGGTGAAAGCAGAGGCAAGAAGCCAACCAGTCAAGCAGAAGATACCTCTCTTGGAGCTCTTCGAACTCGTATTCCGCTGGTTGACCCTGTCTGTGTAAATAAGAAACAAAGCGCTCTCCTAGCGTCGTCCGCATATCTCGAAGGACCATGAGATCGCCGTAGAGCTTTTTCAAGCTTTCATAGGAATGTACGGCTAGATCCCGTAAGATGGGGTCGTCATAGATTTCGTACCAATCCCCACATCGTTCGAGCTTTTGGATGATGATGTCAGGCGGAGTCGTCCCCATGAGTTGGAGTTGCTCGGCGGGGGTGCTCGTCCTTACCTTAGTAGCGCTCTTTGGACTAGCACCAGCGGCTATATCACGGATTTTTTCCAATGAAAACTCGCCCCACACAAGGGGTTGTCCGTCCTGCTTGAGAAGGTACCTACAAATGGACGCCCAGTTTCTATGAAATTGAACATCCAGCGTGCGTCCCTCCCATTCATGGAAGACCCGCCTTATTCTCTTCGTTGCTGTGTTTTTTGAGGCATCCCGGTTAAGGATGCCCGCGTGAAGGTTGTAGCCGCTTTCGGAATGGCTTTCCTTCGCAACAAGAATGGCGCGGCAGTCGAACAGTTCCTTAAGCCGGTCCCTCACCCACTCAGGATTTGCGGTTGGTCTGCCCTCCGCGTGACTGAGTGTTATAAGTATATACTCTCGGAGAGTAGTCTTTTTAGTCATGGTGATCGTAACACAGTATATAAGACTCGTGATTCAGGCAATCCAATCCGTATCAAAGCAAACTCTCCAAAGAATATCTCTAAAGTGCCTTTCTTTTTTTTCAGTTGGATAGGGCGCAATTGGGGCTTTGGGCGTCCTCCCCCAGCGCCTTCTTTCTTTTGTTTAGCAAACGAAGGCTTACCGATCCCAGTTTAGCACAAACGAAGGCTTACCGATCTCAGTTATTAGCCCTATCCGATTGTTGACTGGAAGTTAATAGCAGACGAAGACGATAAGATCTTGCAGCTGCATCTTCGTCTTTGCGTCTTTATTATTTAATTGAATTTGTCGGATTGCTATCTGAGTAGCTAGTAGTGAGCAGACGAAGACGAGAAAACGAAGATGATAGCTTCAGCAGCTTCCTCTTGCGTCTTCTCCTATAGGGTGTTATAGCCCGATAGGCTAGCTAAGCCTGGTATTCTATCTGTAGGCGGGGAAATGGAATTCTTTCTTTATTTATTGAGACATGCTCCTAGGGCCTCTTTCTCATGAGCAAGCGAGGGAGAGCTCCGTCTATAGCTAGAGGAGCTCGAGTAAGCGCAGGGCCTAAAGGAGGGACAGAAGGCAGTGAACCCCTCCCAAGGAGCTCCCCCGTAGCCCCTAAATATCGTAGGGGGAGTGCCATTTGGAGGAAGAGAAGGCAGTGAAGGACCGACAGAGCGAAGCGCGGGAAGGGCTTCGGTTATAGCTAGAGAAGCCCGAGCGCAGACTTCCCTTACTGCCATTGAGGAGGGCGGAGAATCGGTTGTAAATAGCGGAGAATAGGTTGCAAAACAACGCGGGTATTCCCGATTGAAATGGGGCAAAATTTACACAAATCATCTGGTAGGAGTCGCCTATTCATTGACGTAATTGAGGCAATTATGGCGGCGAGGCCTCTTTGCTAACCTGACTTTCCTAATTTCATAAACGAACTCAACTCAACTGTCTCGAGTGAAGGAACTAATGCCAGCTTCTTGTCTGCGTCAGTTCAAGTGAAGGAACTCGCTTTATGTCCTTAACGAGTTGAGGAGCGAGCTCTAGTTCCTTGTCTTACTCACTCGATAGTCGTAGCTGCTATCCCAATAGTTGTAGCTTGCTTCTCTTATTAGGAGAGTTTTAGACTTCCTCTCCCTGCTTTATTCGATAAGGCGAGTAGCTTTGCTTCCTCTTCTTCAGAGGAGAGAAGGTCTTGGCATTGATCCTAAGGTAAGGGCCTGGTTTGTTGGAGGGCTAAAGATAACTCCACCGGTAATACAGCAAGGGAAAGATAAGATAGAGACTAGAGAAGGAGGTATTGGTGAATTCCGGAATAGGAATAGAGGATCCTGTCCCGGTTCCAATGATTAAATAAGAATTATGCAACTTCAGATGGTTGCGACCTGATTTTTTCGGCTCAAAAAAGACTCAATTCTAGTTTATGTGCTATCTAGGTGACTGACACAGAGTTTGCTATGCAGACGATTTACTCTTTGCTATCAAACCGGGAATGCAAGAGGCAGGGGCTATACCATCAAAAATACAAGAATTCATGGCTGAATTACAGCTCGAAACTACAACCAGTATACTCACAAAGAAGAGTCAACCAGCCATCGCATTAGGAATACTTCTAAAAATAGATCACAAAGGAGAGGGAGCAAAGGGGGGGCTCGGCAGAAGACGATCCAAAAAGCGAAGGCTCACCCTTCAAAGTTCCGGGTGAGATAGGCGACAGGTAGCTTGCTTCCAAGCCGATAGGATAGGCGGCGGGCCGGGCGTAGAAGCGAGTCGCCAGAAGCTTTCGGTAGCGCAGCGCATCTATTTCGGGTACAGAGGCGACGAGGGGTCCTAACCCGGCCACCCAACCCAGCAGGGCAGGGGCGGGCCGGCCATAGGTTCGAATCCTGCCACCTTTCTTGTGGATCATCCTGTGGTTACCGGATGATGGGAATAAGAAAGCAGATGGAAATGAGCACGAAATGTCAATAAATGAATTGTCTCATTATTCGTTATTTCCGGGTCTTTTCGTTGCATTCACTTACAACAAGAAACAACCACCAGCGTTTGGTGCAGCACCCGCATTATTTGGGTGCATTTTTCTTCCTTTCCTTGGTCTTTCGTTCCGTCATATTCCTAATAACTTATCCAATTACAACGTATTAACCGCTAATGCACCTTTCTTTTATTATCAAATCTCAGGGACATGGTCTAATCATGAGGGTAGTATTTTCTCATGGTGTCGGATCCCAAGTTTTTATGGATTCCTTCTTTGTTACCGGGGTCGACCCCAAAGCCATAATGTCTCAAAACGAGGAGGCCATAGAGAAACCATTTTTTCTTCCTTTGTCTCGAACTTCGTGAAGAACTCCATTCTATCTCTCCCTCGTTACGAACAAAAAAGTGGGGCTGCGCCCCAGTTGTACACTCCCTTCGTTCTACGAACCCTTGTTGATTCTGAACTTCGTTCGCGAAGGAACCGGACTTTTGACGGGCCAGCCCTTTTTTATGCGCCGCTTTACCCTGGAAGGAAAATGAGCTTTGCTCCCCTTACTAATAGGGGCGCTAGGCGCTCCCGTGGTTCGCGAGAAGGAAAAAGGACTCATCTTTTGTTGCATCTGGCACGAGATG